CTGTGCTTTCCAGTAGTATTGCTGCTGTTTTTTTTGCAGCTTTCGTTGTTGCTGGAACTATGTGGTATGGTTCAGCAACTACCCCAATTGAATTATTTGGCCCCACTCGTTATCAGTGGGATCAGGGGTACTTCCAGCAAGAAATATATCGAAGAGTTGGGGCCGGACTAGCCGAAAATCTGAGCTTATCGGAAGCTTGGTCTAAAATTCCCGAAAAATTAACTTTTTACGATTACATTGGTAATAATCCGGCGAAAGGGGGATTATTCAGAGCAGGCTCAATGGATAACGGAGATGGAATAGCTGTTGGGTGGTTAGGGCACCCCGTATTTAGAGATAAAGAAGGTCGCGAACTCTTTGTACGTCGTATGCCTACCTTTTTTGAAACATTTCCGGTAGTTTTGGTAGATGGAGACGGGATTGTGAGGGCCGATGTTCCTTTTAGAAGGGCAGAATCCAAGTATAGTGTTGAACAAGTAGGGGTAACTGTCGAATTCTATGGTGGCGAACTCAATGGAGTCATTTATAGTGATCCTGCTACTGTGAAAAAATATGCTAGACGTGCCCAATTAGGTGAAATTTTTGAATTAGACCGGGCTACTTTGAAATCCGATGGTGTTTTTCGTAGCAGTCCAAGGGGTTGGTTCACTTTTGGGCATGCTACGTTTGCTTTGCTCTTCTTTTTCGGACACATTTGGCACGGCGCCAGAACCTTGTTCAGAGATGTTTTTGCCGGTATTGATCCAGATTTGGATGCTCAAGTGGAATTTGGAGCATTCCAAAAAATTGGAGATCCAACTACAAGGAGACAAGTAGTCTGATACAAAATTCCCTTGCCATCTTTTGCCTCTATTTTTTTTTTATAAATAGATATAAATAGAATAATATAGAAAAATTAGAAATGAAATAGAATAAGAATAATACAATAGAAATATAGAGGAAATAGAACAATAATAGAATAATTATATAGAATAGTAATAAGATATGACTATAACTATATATCTATAGTTATAATCTATTATATAGTATATATATACTATATAATAGATTATATATAGTAATATTAAAATAGTAATATTAAATAATATTAAATAGTAAATAGTAAATTGAGATTTACTATTTATTTAGTAAATGATCCAAAATGAATAGGTGTGGAAGCTATAATTGTAAACCACGATCGAATCTATGGAAGCATTGGTTTATACATTCCTCTTAGTTTCGACTTTAGGGATAATTTTTTTCGCTATCTTTTTTCGAGAACCACCTAAAGTTCCAACTAAAAAAATGAAATGATTTTTCATTATTTCCATTGAAGTAATGAGCCCCCATATGAATATTGGGGGGCTCATTACTTCAACTAGAACTAGTCCCCATGTTCTTCGAAGGGATCTCTTAATTTTTGAGAGGGTTGCCCAAAAGCGGTATATAAGGCGTACCCAGTAAAGCTTACAAGTAAACCGGATATGGAGATGGCGACTAGGGTTGCTGTTTCCATTTTTTCGATAATTTCAAGATCACAATGGATCACGATAATGTCGTTTATTTACAACTACAACGGAATGGTATACAAAGTCAACAGATTTCAACCCATGATGAAAGAGGATTTATGGCTACAAAAACCGTTGAGAGTAGTTCTAGATCTGGACCAAGACGAACTGACGTAGGGAGTTTATTGAAACCATTGAATTCGGAATATGGAAAAGTAGCTCCAGGGTGGGGGACTACACCACTTATGGGAGTCGCAATGGCTCTATTTGCAATATTTCTATCTATTATTTTGGAAATTTATAATTCATCTGTTTTACTGGATGGAATTTCAATTAATTAGTTCGTAAAAACTAGGAGGTCCTAGTTTTTCAATAAAAACAGATTATTTTACTTAGACTTACTTAATGCTTAAAATACTGAATACTTCAACTTAAGATTACCTAAGACTTGGATTTATAGACCATTCTGGTAGTTCGATCGTGAAATTTATTTGTTTTGATATTTCATTTCCGGAATATGAGCGTGTGACTTGTTATAATTGATCCTATTGATAATACAGAGAATGGACCTGTCATCTCTATAAAGATGATTCTACCTCGTCAGATATTTATTCTAGTCTCTGGAGCACGGACTATATAGAATAGATCAAGAAAAGAAATATTTGAACTATGATTCATACCTATTATTCAGACCTCGCAACCGGACTAAAAAAAAATGGAAATAGGTCTTTTCTAAATCCAACAATTTTTTCCTTCAGACTTCTTTTGACCGAAAGAAAACTCTTTCTCTAGATTTTTTTGAGTCATTACATTCATTGAAGAAGTGATGATCAAATGGTTTTTACTCAGAGAACCTTTGAGTTTAGCTTTGGCTTTCTTAAATCATCGTGGTTCTAGTATGAATCTGAGGTTTAAATTGATTCATAGGGTCTCAACAAGAGAATTCCTATCAAAAAAAGAAAAAAAAATAGGGGAAGAGAAGATTCAAGAGGCCTGTCACGATTAAAATAAAGAAAGATGGATGAGCCAACTTGAGATTGTATTTCTTGGCATTATCATCACAAAGAAGAGATTCCGGATTTTTCTTACTTCGTATCTTTGGGTCAAATCGAGTCAAGCGGCTAAGTCCCAAGAAGTTGTAAACTCTCTATTCCATATCCGTTGAAACCAGTATTTGTGTGTTTCGGCTTGAGCCGTACGAGATGAAATTCTCATATACGGTTCTCAGAGGGGGAGTCTTTCTTGGGTTACCTATCTCAATAAAGTATATGATTGGTTCGAGGAACGTCTCGAGATTCAAGCGATTGCAGATGATATAACTAGTAAATATGTTCCTCCTCATGTCAACATATTTTATTGTCTAGGAGGGATTACGCTTACTTGTTTTTTAGTACAAGTAGCTACGGGTTTTGCTATGACCTTTTACTATCGTCCAACTGTTACAGAGGCTTTTTCCTCTGTTCAATACATAATGACTGAGGCCAACTTTGGTTGGTTAATTCGATCAGTTCATCGATGGTCAGCAAGTATGATGGTTCTAATGATGATCTTGCACGTATTTCGTGTGTATCTTACGGGTGGGTTTAAAAAACCCCGCGAATTAACTTGGGTTACAGGGGTGGTTCTGGCTGTATTGACCGCATCTTTTGGCGTAACTGGTTATTCCTTACCTCGGGACCAAATTGGTTATTGGGCAGTAAAAATTGTAACAGGCGTGCCTGAAGCTATTCCTATAATAGGATCGCCTTTGGTAGAATTATTACGTGGAAGTGCTAGTGTGGGCCAATCCACTTTGACTCGTTTTTATAGTTTACATACTTTTGTATTGCCTCTTCTTACTGCCGTATTTATGTTAATGCACTTTCCAATGATACGTAAGCAAGGTATTTCGGGTCCTTTATAGAGAAGGCAGATCCTAGATATTTGTAATTTATAATATAGGGGAGGAACAAGAGTCTTTCATTGCTAAAAATATGGATTATTGAAAAATAAGGCATGTTATTTGGATACTTCTCTTCAACTCTGAAGTATTGTTTATTTGATACGAATCGTTGAAGTATATTTTCCTAAAGAGGATGGATTATGGGAGTGTGTGACTTGAACTATTGATTGGGCCATGCAGATATATGATTTTATCCGCCATGTTGGAATTCACAACCCAATGTGTCTCCGCATCCAACCATCACGTAAGTCCCTTTATGTAGCATAGGATAGGGTGGTTCGCTTGAGGAGAATCTTTTCTATGATCATACCCGAATTATGTCATGCATGAACAGGCTCCGTAAGATCCCTAGAATAAGTGATATAGTAAATTTATTCTAATTATAGTAATTAATAATTGAGAGTATTAGTATTTCATATTAATTTGATAGTAATCTTAGTAAGTTTCTTATAGTATGTAGATGCATTCATTTCCTCTGCATCGACCCCGATCTTTGATACTATCGGAGTGAAATAAGGGATCTAAGGAAGAACAGGGCTAGACTTTATTAGTAACAAGTAAAAACTTTGTATTTTTGTATGTATATGTAATAAAATCGAGATGCTGTGGGGATAAATACCAACCAAAAGACATGAGACAATCCAAAAAGCACTTGATCATGATCGAATTTGTAAGCCTACTTGGATATTGAGCATTTCCTTGTTGCCAGAACTGAATTCTTTGCAATGAATCGTTGCAACTCGGGGAAATGGAATTTGATAAATCTTTTCTTACATAAAGTCATTCTACATTATATATGTAGATATGTATGAACTAGAGATTTTCTATGGATCTATTTCTGTGATTCTTTTGATTCTTGCTCGAGCCGGATGATAAAAAATTATCATGTCCGGTTCCTTTGGGGGATGAATCCACAAGAATTCACCTATCCAAATAACAAAGAAACCTGATTTGAATGATCCCGTATTAAGAGCTAAATTGGCTAAAGGGATGGGGCATAATTATTATGGAGAACCCGCATGGCCCAATGATCTTTTATATATTTTTCCAGTAGTAATTCTAGGCACTATTGCATGTAGTGTGGGCCTAGCAGTTCTAGAGCCGTCAATGATCGGTGAACCCGCGGATCCATTTGCAACTCCGTTGGAAATATTACCCGAATGGTACTTCTTTCCCGTATTTCAAATACTTCGCACAGTACCAAATAAGTTATTGGGTGTTCTTTTAATGGTTTCAGTACCAATAGGATTATTGACAGTACCTTTTTTGGAGAATGTCAATAAATTCCAAAATCCATTCCGTCGTCCAGTAGCTACAACAGTCTTTTTGATCGGTACCGCAGTAGCTCTTTGGTTAGGTATTGGAGCAACTTTACCTATTGAGAAATCCCTAACTTTAGGTCTTTTTCAAATTGATTGAACCGTGAAATACCACGACATAGGTATCTAAGGAAGATCCCCCTTCTGGATCTTCCCTAGATACATCAATCAATCTTATTCTGATCTATTCTGCAAATATATGGATCGTGTCGGAGATTCAAAACTCATTCTATTCTTTTTTCTTTCTAAAAACTTCAAAATGAAAACTTTTTTGTAGGTAAATTGATTGCAAAATGCTTCTGTAGAGTGCCCAATATCTGTTTTACATCTTCTATGCGAAAATATTCCATTTTCATAAGATCTTCTTGACTGTGACTCAAAAGGTCCAATAATGTATGTATATTGGACCTTTTGAGACAATTATAGGTCCTGGAAGACAATTCTGATTGGTCAATAAAAATACATGTCAATGGAATTCCTTTTTTGTTTTTCTTGAGATTGGTGAATCTGTCTTGAAAGGAAAAAGGGGGTAGATTCCATCTGTTTTCATTTTCCTCGAAATTCATGTCCTCTTCCTCTGCATGTAGAAAAGGAATCAATAAATCAATCAAATTACGAGAAGCTTCATAAAGTGCTTCTTTAGGAGTTAAACTTCCATTCGTCCATATTTCTAGAAAGAGTATCTCTTGTTTTTCATTCCCATTCCCATAAGAATGAATACTATGATTCGCATTTCGAACGGGCATGGATACAATATCTATAGGATAACTTCCATCGTGAGAGTCGTTTGTGAATTTCATACGATATCCGCGATCTCTCTTTATTTGTAATTTAATACACAAATCAATTGGTTCTGTCAGGTTAGCTATATGCTGTGTCGTGTCAACTATTTCTACAGAAGGTGGTGAGATGATATCTTGAGCTGTTATGTATTTTGGACCCCTGACGCAAATGGATGCACCCCTAACTCCATAGAGATTACTTCTCAATACAATTTCTTTCAAATTTATTAAAATTTCATGTACTGATTCTTCAATACCTGCTATCGTAGAATATTCATGCAGCACATTTTCAGATGTTGCACGTGTGATACATGTTCCTTCTATTTCTCCAAGTAAAGCCCTTCGCATGGCAATACCTATGGTATCGGCTTGACCTTTCATAAGCGGGGACAGAACGAAACGACCATAATAAAGACGCTTGCTGTCTACTCTTGATTCAACACATTTCCACTGTAGTGTTCGAGTGGATCCTGCTACTTCTTCTCGAACCATAGTATTATTTTTCTTTTCTTTATGATTATTGGATCAGATCATTGAATCATTTATTTCTCTTGAAATCTCTTGAATTCTTATTTCTACACACGTCTTTTTTTAGGGGGGCGACATCCATTATGCGGCATGGGTGTTACATCACGTACGAAACTTAATAGCATCCCACTTCTACGAATGGCTCGTAATGCCGCATCTCTTCCAAGACCTGGACCCTTTATCATAACTTCTGCTCGTTGCATACCCTGTTCAACAACTGTACGAATAGCATTAAATGCTGCTGCTTGAGCAGCATAGGGTGTTCCTTTTCTTGTGCCTCTGAATCCAGAAGTACCTGCAGAAGCCCAAGAAACCACCCGACCTCGTACGTCTGTAACAGTTACAATAGTATTGTTGAAACTCGCTTGAACATGAATAACTCCTTTTGGTATTCTACGTTCATTCTTATGTGAACCAATACGTGCATTCTTACGTAAACCAATTTTTGCTATAGGTTTTGTCATATTTTATTATATCATATTCATAAGAATAAAAGAAAAAGAAAGAAGAATCAGAAATCTACAGAAAGATACGCGGATATCCATTTCATATGAAAACGAATCCTTTCTTCTTTCTTTTTACATGTACATGGGTTTTTCTTTGAAAAAGTTATTGATTTAGAACTTGAGAAGGATTACCCCTGTCTCTGTTTATGTCTCGGATTGGAACAAATGACTATAATTCGCCCCCGCCTACGAATCAGGCGACATTTTTCACAAATTTTACGAACAGAAGCCCTTATTTTCATATTGATCATTCCTTACCTTCATTCGGAATCTATTTTTTTTTTGAAACCAAAATAAGTTTATTGCATTTTTGAACTTTGAATTATATCCCTACGAAAAGGATGTTGAAAAGAATGATCTAATCGTTTGAATCTTTTTTGCGAAGTCTATAAATTATACGTCCCCTGGTTGAATCATAACGACTCATTTCGATTTTGACCCTATCTCCGGGTAGTATACGTATAAAACTGCGCCGGATTCTCCCTGAAATATAACCTAGAATTAGATCTTCATTATCTAACCGAACTCGGAACATACCGTTGGGAAGTGATTCAGTAATTAAACCCTCATGAATCAATTTTTGTTCTTTCATTCCAATTCCAGGGAACTCCCTTTAAGTATCAACTAATAGAGGAAGAGTTCTATAATTAACTTCTCCTCTCTATTTTACAAATAGTAAGTTCGAGAGAAAATTAGGGTACCAAGGAGAATCACCATATATAACACAAAATTTCTCCTCCAATTTTTTCTAGTCGAGCTTCTCGATCTGTCATTATACCTCGAGAAGTAGAAAGAATTACAATTCCCATTCCACCTAAAATCTTAGGAATTCGTTGATAGTTGGAATAGATTCGTAGACCAGGTCGGCTTATACGCTTTAAAATTATTTTATTACCTTTCCTAGTCTTTCTATGTCGTAAGGTTGAAACCAAGAAATTTTTTTGACTTTCTTGATGTTTTCGAACGTTTTCAATAAAACCTTCTCGTAAAAGTATTTTCACAATGTTTTTAGTGATATTAGTAGATACTATTTGAACTCTTCCCTTTTGATCCATGTCAGCATTTCTTATAGAAGTTATTATATCGGCAATAATGTCCCTACCCATGACGAACTATAGTTATTGGTGCCTCCTCATTTTAATATAATCAACATGCTTCTTTTTTGTTTTATTTTCATTTGTTTTTTTTATTCTTAAATTATCAAAAATTATTCAAAATTAAAAGTACATGCATGAGACACAATCTATTAATAGGATCTATTTCAGATATTTGAATATTCTATTTCTATTATTTATTAGAATTATTCTTTCTATTTATTTCTATATCTATACTATAATTCTATATATATATATGTATAGAAAATATAGAAATATAGGATATATCTATCCTATTTTCATCTATAAGACTTCGGGTGCTAATGAAACTATTTTAGTAAAATTCAACTGTCTCAATTCCCGAGCAATCGCACCAAAAATTCGAGTTCCTTTTGGATTTCCTTCTTGATCAATGATAACCGCTGCATTGTCATCATATCGTATTATCATGCCGTTGTCACGTTTGAGTTCTTTACACGTGCGTACAATCACAGCTCTAATTACTTCTGATCTTTCTAGAGGCATGTTGGGCACTGCTTCTTTGATTACAGCAACAATAACATCGCCAATATGAGCATATCGTTGATTACTAGTTCCTATGATTCGAATACACATCAATTCTTTAGCTCCACTGTTATCCGCTACATTCAAAAGGGTCTGAGGTTGAATCATATCATTTTTATTGTAATCTCTTATTTCAATGCAAGGGATATAGGGAAAAAGAAATATTTTCTGTCCAGAGATAAAGAAATCCGCGGTTGTTTTTTCATTCTCAATACTCCTTTCTTTTACTTTCTTTTATTTTTGTTTACTTATCCTGAAATAACAAATTGAGTTCGTATAGGCATTTTGCATGCAGCTATTTCCATAGCTGCTTTGGCTACAGTTTCTGATACTCCACTCATTTCATAAAGTATTCGGCCCGGTTTAACAACGGATACCCAATATTCGGGGGATCCCTTGCCCGAACCCATACGTGTTTCCGTAGGTCTTACTGTAACAGGTTTGTCGGGAAAGATACGTACCCATATCTTTCCACCACGACGCGCATATCGTGTCATTGCTCTTCGCCCTGCTTCTATTTGTCTAGCTGTGATCCAAGCAGGTTCAAGTGCCTGAAGAGCGTATCTGCCAAAACAAATATGATTGCCTCGGCAAGATATTCCCTTCATTCTACCTCTATGTTGTTTACGAAATCTGGTTCTTTTGGGGTTATAGTTGATGGTTGTTTCTGAATTCCATCTCTACTGCAGAGCCGGACATGAGAGTTTCTTCTCATCCAGCTCCTCGCGAATGAAATGATTCAATAATCTTATATATACACATGTATTTATGTATTTCATTTTATCAAAAAAAAGAATATACTCATTTTAATTTTTTTTATATTGAATTTGTTACATAGGTAGATGTATATATAACTAGATAACTAGGCGTGTTTGTTTATATATAATGCTTCTTTTATCAAATTTTCTAAAGTATTTTACTTTACCTCTATTGAATCACGCCAAAAGTCATCCAATAAATGAAATTCTTAAATTAAATAAAACTAGAATTAAAGGGTTCGCGGGCGAATATTGACTCTTTTCTCCTTCATTTGTAGGGTCAATTCATGACCCTTCAGAAGAAATCCATTTTTTCTTGGTTCATTCCGCCATCCTACCCAATGAATCATTAGGATTGATTCGTTTTCAACAAAATCCTATGTAGTCACAGGTTCCATCGTTCCCATAGCTTCTCCATTTATGCTTAGGCCTGAACTCTGCAATGGAGCTCCCAACAAAATCTGTTATTTGTTTCCGAGTCAATCTCCTCAGTTTTTCTTAACCCGAAGCTCGATGAAATTATTCATCTATTTTTTCTATATTATTAGTCTATTATTAGATAGATAATAGACTATATTATCCATATTGATTAGATTATTTAGATTATTATTATTTAAATTGAATTTCTTTAATATCATATTTCTTTTTATTATATTTTCTTCTATTTTTTATTTGTATATTTCTTAGTATATTTCTTATGATATTGTAATTGTATATTTTGTATCTTGATTTTATATTGATGTTGATGCTTTATAACACTGCCTTTTTTATGGGGTGATTCTTCATAAACCATACATATGGGAATCCTATATCATTGAGATCTTTATTCTCTCTTTCTATCATCCTTCCATTTTTCCACATCCCTTTTTTTTGTTTCACAATTCATAATCAGATTTCTTTTTTTATGAAAATAATTTCAGTTGCTACAACTATATGATTGATTCAGTCATATAGTGACTGTTTCTTGGGATCTCGACAATACGAAGCAATAAGTTGTTTTTTAGTTTTGAGTTTCTTTAG